AATCAATCTGATTCCAATATCTCATATCTTTCCCAAACAAAAGGGGACAATTTAAGTGGAAAGCCCATATCTATTTAATATCTATTTATTATAATAAAATTAGTCTGTTTTTATGTTATTTCGTACTGTATAATTCCTTTGCTTTGTTTGTGGGATCATTTTCCCCGAGGGGTAATGAAAAGAATTCTAGAATGGATTGCTAATTATGCCTAGATCTCATATAAATGGAAATTTTATTGATAAGACCTCTTCAATTGTAGCCAATATCTTATTACGAATAATTCCGACAACTTCAGGAGAAAAAAAGGCATTTACCTATTACAGAGATGGTGCGATTTGATTCTTTTTTCTTGTTTTTTTTAGCCCTCACCTCAGTCTTACGAGAAAGAGACGCGGTTCGGTATAGAAAGAATGAAATTCTTGAAATAAACCTACGCTCGGTGAAGGTGAAGTTTGGAGATAGAACAATTCCTTCTATCGTGTATCCTCGATTGATGCAGCCTCAGATGTTTCAATTGTTGATTTGAGTATTGAGCGAAAGGTTACACCTATGGGTTCTGTATTGCGGGTCAATCCTACACTACATTAGTACCAATAGACGGCATAAGGGAAAAAGCACTACACCTAGGAATCAACAACACAAAAACTTTGTTATAAATTCCCCCTTTCCTTATCGGTATCGGGACTAACAAGAATGGTTGGGACAACAAACATCCATCTCGTTTGTACTTTGGATACCCGTATAACCATCAAAGATCGTTGAAGTGACTAATTCCTGGAAATAGAAGGCGTTGAGAACAAAGAAATTGTTGGAGTTACCATTTATATCTAACACTAATATGATTGGTGTTAAGAAAAAACCTCTTGCGGGAAGGCTGGCTAGAGATTTCTTGTAAAAATACTAGTTCCTTTCAGTTCATAATGAAATGAGAATAGTTCCATTTTTATTCTATGGATTATTCCCCTTAGTACTATGCGCAGAAGGGAGGAGCCGTATGAGATGAAAATCTCATGTACGGTTCTGGAACGGAGATTTTTTGAATAGAATGAACGACCGTAACGGATGTTGGCTCAATCCGAAGGAAATTATGCGGAAGCTTTACAGAATTATTATGAAGCTACGCGACCAGAAATTGATCCCTATGATCGAAGTTATATACTCTATAACATAGGCCTTATACACACAAGCAATGGAGAGCATACAAAGGCTTTGGAATATTATTTCCGGGCACTAGAACGAAACCCATTCTTACCACAAGCTTTTAATAATATGGCCGTGATCTGTCATTACGTGCGACTATCTCCACTATAGAAATAAGGAAAAAAAGCAAAGATCAAATTGGCTAGTAAATACTAGAAAAAATAGGCTTTCTACATAATGCATCGTCCAAAGCAACGATTTTTATCAGCTGTAGCAAGGAAAGAGACTTCACGAGAACCAAAATAGGAAGAAAAAAAAAATGAGTGCAGCCTATATACTATATTCTATGGATAAAGGATCAAATTGATAGAGAAAGCACCGTAAAGATCAATTAGCGAGCTATTGAGTCGATACAGTTAAGAACTGCTTACTTATGTCATGATATGGGACAAAAGTTAGGAATCAACTTATGTAATAGAGTCGATCCACTAAGGTATTGAGCAGCGGTGTAGCATCAGATCCCAAAGATAGTAAGTTCTTTTTTCTTATGGAAAAAAGTCTTTTTCAAAGATTCTATATGAATTCCATATATGAAACCGAGATAGTTACCTTTCAGAAAATTCTAACGATATTGTGGGGATACCTATGCTTCATTCTTCTGAAGGTGGGAGAAAAGATCAAACTGATTCTGATTATTGATCAAAATTAGGGTTTGAAACTTATGTAATTAACTTCTTCTGGTTAACCCAAGAAAAAATGGGATAGGTTTATGATAAATCTAATTCAGTTAGCATAGGGTAGATTAAGATAGGACACAAAAAGAATCGATTTTTGAGCCGTATGAGATAGGAAACTCTCAAGTACGGTTCTAAGGGAAGGAACCACCTATTCCGACCGGGGAGAACAGGCCATTCTACAGGGTGATTCTGAAATTGCGGAAGCTTGGTCCGATCAAGCTGCTGAGTATTGGAAACAAGCTATAGCGCTTACTCCAGGTAATTATATTGAAGCACATAATTGGTTGAAAATCACGAAGCGCTTCGAATAAAACCACTCTCTTTTTTAATTCATTAAAAAAGAGAGTGGTTTGGTTGTTGAATACATCAATCAAATAAAATAGATCGTTCCTATGAGAAGATCTAATCAAGAATTTCATTATATCTCTTCCTTCTGCATTATATTTTGTACGGTATCTCATAGGGATAAATGATATGGATACAGTATAGAATAGAACTAATAAAGTAAAGCTAATAAAAAATACTAACTATAGATAAGATATCAGAATGATTTTATCTTATTAATTCTAATGAATGATCTTGTGATTTGTAATAAAGTAATAAGATATTATGTTCCATGTAA